CTGAACCTAATGCCTACATTGCATTTGCAGGTAAACGAGTAATTGAACAAACATTGAATAAGACAGTACCCGAAGGTTCACAAGCGGCTGAATATTTATTCCAAAAGGGCTTATTCGATTTAATCGTACCACGTAATCTTTTAAAAGGTGTTCTGAGTGAGTTATTGGAACTCCATGCTTTCGTTCCCTTGAAACAAAAAAATCAAGAAGTAGAATTTTAGGTTTAATTAGTTTATTTGAATTAAAATGAAAATATGAGACTTCATTTTTTACGATATCTTTTTGGAGTCATATTAATGATTAGTCATCAGAATCTTCTCCTTATATCTATAGAGAGTCTTGCATCCTTGTATAATTTACTGAGAATACTCATTATTACTAATAATCCCTGTTGGATCATTCATATCATTTTTGTAGAAAACTAAAAGAAAAAGAAGTCCATTTATTTAGTTCTATACCTCTTTGCACTTATTCAATACTCAATTATTATATATGTTCACTTATCGCTTATATTAGAGTTTAATTTATTACAAATTAGAATTATTTATTAAATTATTATATTATATTCTAAAATAAAAAAATAAAAATACCTTTATAACAATATATAACAGGTACAAATATTAAATAAATCGAGGTATCCATTCTATGACAACTCTCAACTTACCCTCTATTTTTGTGCCCTTAGTGGGCCTAGTTTTTCCGGCAATGGCAATGGCTTCCTTATTTCTTTATATTCAAAAAAACAAGATTTTTTAGATCCGATGGGACTAAATCTCATTTCTTTTTTTTTTCAAGACTTAGATTTAGAACATAACACAGATATCTATTTAGTCTAATATGATAGAAAGAGGGTGCGGCTTCCGCCGAACCTAACCTAAATTAAAGAATTCGTATACATGTCTAAATTCATTTTTTTTTTAGCTATTTTCACAAAGCGATCTGGACTGACATATTCGGCAGATGTATGAAGTGTAAAGTCAATGTATCTAAATGGGTGTAGATCTTTAGAAAGGATCAGAAGCGGGGGAGGTTTTTTCGATCTAAAGAATTAGATCAATGACTTCTAAAGATTCACATTAGAAGAAGGCTAGTTGATGCGAGTTCCCTCGGAAACAAAAAGAGTAAAGTCAAAATTTTTTTATTCTTTAACTTCCAATAAAATAAAACTGGATCTAGTATGAGTTGTCGATCAGAACATATATGGATAGAACTTATAACAGGGTCTCGAAAAACAAGTAATTTCTTTTGGGCCTTTATCCTTTTTTTAGGGTCAGTAGGATTTTTATTGGTTGGAACTTCCAGCTATCTTGGTAGGAATTTAATATCTTTATTTCCATATCAGGAAATCTCTTTTTTTCCACAAGGGATAGTGATGGCTTTCTATGGTAGCGCGGGTCTCTTTATTAGTTCGTATTTGTGGTGCACAATTTCGTGGAATGTGGGGAGTGGTTATGATCGATTCGATAGAAAAGAGGGAATAGTTTGTATTTTTCGTTGGGGATTTCCTGGAAAAAATCGTCGCATTTTCCTACGATTCCTTATGAAAGATATTCAGTCCATAAGAATAGAAGTTAAAGAGGGTATTTATGCCCGCCATGTTCTTTATATGGAAATCAGGGGCCAGGGGGACATTCCCTTGACTCGTACTGATGAGAATTTGACTCCCCGAGAGATTGAACAAAAAGCTGCTGAATTAGCCTATTTCTTGCGCGTACCGATTGAAATTTTTTGAAAAATAAACGACGAACGGTCTTATTTGATTTTGGTATTCTTTTTAGGGGGCGGGGGCGAAACACAAAAAAGGGGGATTCATATCTTGTAATATAACGCATGCTTGATCGAAAGAGGCTATCACATAGAGTCGACGAATAGGGGGGTTCATTAATAATTCAAAGATGAAAAAAATATCAAAAAAGAAAGAATTGACTCCTTTTATATATCTTGCATCTTTAGTATTTTTGCCCTGGTTGATCTCTCTTTTATTTCAAAAGAGTATTGTGGAGTCTTGGGTTACTAATTGGTGGAATACTAGTCAATCTGAAAATTTTATGAATCATATTCAAGAAAAAAGTATTCTAGAAAAATGTATAGAATTAAAGGAACTTTTCTTGTTGGAAGAAATGATAAAAGAATTTTCGGAGACACATCCACAAAAGTGGAGTATAGGAATACAAAAAGAAACAACCCAACTGATCAAGATGTATAATGAAAATTGTATTCATATGATTTTACACTTCTCGACAAATCTAACCTGTTTCTTTATTCTAAGCGGTTATTCTCTTCTGGCTAATAAAGAACTTATTATTTTGAACTCTTGGGTTCAGGAATTCGTCTATAACTTAAGCGACACAATCAAAGCTTTTTCTATTCTTTTATTAACAGATTTATGTATCGGATTCCATTCACCCCACGGTTGGGAACTTCTGCTTAGCTTTGTTTACAAAGATTTGGGATTTGCTTATAATGATCAAATTATATCTGCCCTTGTTTCCACTTTTCCAGTCATTATAGACACAATTTTTAAATATTGGATTTTCCGGTATTTAAATCGTATATCTCCGTCACTTGTAGTTATTTATCATTCAATGAATGATTGAAAAAGGGTTTACTGTAATCTTAATCCAATGCAAATGGTTGTTACTTTCTAAGATAGTAACATAGGAAAAGCGCGTTAAAAATCATATTGACTCTTTCGATCCATCCAGGGTTATATATATATTGAAGTTTAGTTGAGTAAATAGCAGAATCGTGGATAGGCAACTATACCAGAAACCTACCTAATTTATTGTAGAAATTTTCGGGATCAATGATTGGACCATGCAAACTAGAACTATCCTTTCTTGGATAAAGGAACAGATTACTCGATCTATTTCCCTATCCCTCATGATATATATAATAACTCGGACATACATTTCAAATGCATACCCCATTTTTGCACAACAGGGTTATGAAAATCCACGAGAAGCGACTGGGCGTATTGTATGTGCCAATTGCCATTTAGCTAACAAGCCCGTGGATATTGAGGTGCCACAAGCAGTACTTCCTGATACTGTATTTGAGGCAGTTGTTCGAATTCCTTATGATCTCCAAGTGAAACAAGTTCTTGCTAATGGTAAAAAGGGCGGTTTGAATGTAGGAGCTGTTCTTATTTTACCTGAGGGGTTTGAATTAGCCCCCCCCGATCGGATTTCCCCCGAGATGAAAGAAAAGATAGGAAATCTTTCTTTTCAGAGTTATCGCCCTACTAAAAAAAATATTCTTGTGATAGGCCCTGTTCCGGGTCAGAAATATAGTGAAATTACCTTTCCTATTCTTTCCCCCGACCCTGCAACTAATAAAGATGCTCACTTCTTAAAATATCCCATATATGTAGGTGCTAACAGGGGGAGGGGGCAGATTTATCCGGACGGGAGCAAGAGTAATAATACGGTTTATAATGCTACAGCAGCAGGTATAATAAATAAAATTATACGAAAGGAAAAAGGGGGATATGAAATAACTATAGGGGATCCTTCGGATGGGCGTCAAGTAGTTGATATTATTCCTCCCGGACCAGAACTTCTTGTTTCAGAGAGTGAATCTATCAAACTGGATCAACCATTAACAAGTAATCCGAATGTGGGTGGATTTGGTCAGGGAGATGCGGAAATAGTACTTCAAGATCCATTACGTGTTCAAGGTCTTTTGTTCTTCCTGGCATCTGTTATTTTGGCACAAATATTTTTGGTTCTTAAAAAGAAACAGTTTGAGAAGGTTCAATTATCCGAAATGAATTTCTAGGTCCGTGAATTTATCAACATTAAGTTCGTCTAAAAAGGACCCAATTCTTCTTGGAATTTTTGTTATTATAATATAATGAAAAAATAATGCAAAGTCTTTTGTTTACTTGGTTCTATTCGTTTTTCTACGAGCTGTCAGTAATTACTTGTCTCGCAGCATGGTTCATAGTACGTATATATATATATATTTTTTTTTTCAATTTCCCTATTCTTTATGTCATGTCCAAGGTGTGATCAGTCAGATTCAAATGAAATATAATAGAATGCATCACTTATTTTATATTGTAATCTAATAGAATAAAATTGACTAGATACTAATAGGAAACAGAAATAAGCGGAGAATAGAAAAGAAAGAATAAATGGGGTTAATTTATTTTGTTAGGCAGGACTAGTCGTTTTACTAGTCTTCGACACAAGAAAGGGATTAAAAAATTCTTTTCTTGTGTCGAAATCATAATGATTTTTGATTCTGTTCATCAAAGATTCCTATGTTTAGTTTTGAAGTTTAGCCGAATATGTTTTTACACATAACAAACCGTGGACAACCCAAACCAAAAAAGAAAGGGAATTTCTTCAATGAATTACAAAATAAATTCAATTGCGATTAATCGATTAAAGAGAGTGGGGTTTTGAATATAGAAAATAAAGGGTTTGCATGGTATATGATCTCTAGAAACCCCATGAAATTAATTAATCCCCCTTTTTTCTTTTCTAACTTTGTAAGTTTCAATAGGTACTAGACTAAGAAATTGATGTTAGGAAGTAATCAAGAAAATTCATCAAAATAAAAAGAATCTTTTGGTAAATATCAAAAGTGATCCATTTTGTCATTTATCTGACATCGGAATAAACTGAAATATTATGAAAGCGTGTAAGAACTCAACGGCACCTTACCCATCTTTGTTTTTATGATTCGAGGGGTAAGGTGCCGTTGAGTTCTTACACGCTTTCATATCTACAACTCAGTTCATCTCATTATTACAAGGATGAACCCAATCCTGAATAGGAACCATAAAAGAAAATACCTAGTAAACCGATCACAGCAATACCAGTTACCGTACCTATTATCCAAAGAGGAATCCTTCCAGTAGTATCGGCCATTTACCCCACTTCCCTCCCCATTTTATCAAGTGGTCGTGCTAGAGACATAAACAGCCATGGATAATTATGAGATGAGATCCTTCCGAATGGTATAAGAGAAGTTGGTATTCTCTTTCGTTC